GTATTCTTTTCTATCTCGTACTTTCGGATCATGAATCGAGTTAAATATCACAAAGCTTTTGACTCATCCTATATACTGTCCCTTTCGTTCCGTGTTGGAATAGAAACTTATTAGTAGACAATATCTTACGAGAAAAGTTTTTCAAATTTATATAGGAGAGAAAAACGATTTCTTTTTTCGATGTGAATTTGACACAACATGAGAGAAACTACTAATTAATTTAATTAATATTGTTTTTTTTTTAGAATTTCAAAAAAATTGAGTGGATTCTGATTTCATATATATATACTTATTTTCTATATTCTTTTTTCAACAGTCATATTGAGAAGATTGTATCAAAGAATTGACAAGAGTGTATCAAAGAATTGACAAGAGTGTATCAAAGAAATATAATTCGATCGTGAATAGAAAAAAAGGATCTATTTTTTTACGTTCTATAGATTTGGTTTTTTTCATCGGATCTGTTCATTTTGATGTTCCTAATCAATTAGATTTATTTATTCTATTTTATTTTAATAGAATGTTTTTTTTTTGTAGAATTGAATTCTTTATCTTTATTTTGATTTTGATTGTATCTACACATCCTATTTTATTAGTTTTTATTAATCATAGGGGTTGCTAACTCAACGGTAGAGTACTCGGCTTTTAAGTGCGACTCGATTTTTTTACACATTTATATGAAGCAAAAGATTCGTCCATACCATAAATAAAGTTTGCAAGACCACGACTGATCCAGAAAGGAATGAATGGAAAAAGCAGCATGTCGTATCAATGGAGAATTCTAAGAATATTTTTTTTTTATCGGATCTGGTCCAAAACCTTGCTTGAATTCTTGTCTCGGAACAAAAAAATTTCAAAGTTGGGTTGAATTAATAGATGGATAGGGCCCACTGTCTCCAATGATAGGAAAAAAAAAGCAACGAGCTTTCGTTCTTAATTTGAATGATTCCCCAATCTAATTAGACGTTAAAAATATATTAGTGCTTGGGACGGGAAAATATTATCCTATGATCGGATTATTTTTTTATTTTTCTTATGAGTCCTAATTATTAGCTTTTTTCATTGTGAAATGGAGATAAATGTGTATAAAAAAAAAGAGTATATTGATAAAGAAATTTTTTGTTTCCAAAATCAAAAGAGCGATTGGGTTGATAAAATAAAGGATTTCTAACCATTCTGTTATCCTAGAATAAATATAAAACAATTAGATGGAAAAAGAGGGGAGCGAGAGTCCGCCGATGATGTTTTCGGGGTTTTCTATCTTAGCGTATTTCTTAGTATATCTAAGCGGATTTCTGCGGATTTCTTAGGATAATAGAATACCCTGTTTTGACTGTATCGCACTATGTATCATTTGATAACCTCATAATTCCCTATTCCTGTCTGAAATCTAATTAAAAAAATGGAGGAATTTCAAGGATATTTCGAACTAGATAAATCTCGGCAACATGACTTACTATACCTATACCCCGTTCTCTTTCGAGAGTATATTTATGCACTTGCTTATGATCATGGTTTAAATAGGTTGGAAAATTCTCGTTATGACAATAAATCTAGTTTATTAATTGTAAAACGTTTAATTACTCGAATGTATCAACAGAATCACTTTCTTTTTTCCCCTAATGATTCTAACAAGATTTTTCTTGGGGGGTACAACAATAATTTTTATTTACAAAGACTATCAGAGGGATTTGCCCTTATTGTGGAAATTCCCTTTTCCCTACAATTAGTCTCTTCTTTAGAAGGGTCGGAAGTTTTGAAATCTTATAATTTACGATCAATTCATTCAATATTTCCTTTTTTAGAAGATAAATTTCCTTATTTAAATTATATGTTAGATGTACAAATACCTTACCCAATTAATTTTGAACTCTTGGTTCAAACCCTTCGCTACTGCTTGAAAGATATCTATTTTTTTCATTTATTAAGGCTCTTTCTTCACCAGTATCGCAATTGGAATAGGAATAGTCTCTTTTTTTTTTTTTCAAAAAAATTGGATTTCTAGTTTTTCAAAAACTAATCCAAGATTCTTCCTGTTCCTATATAATTTCTATATATTTGAATACGAATCCATCTTCCTTTTTCTCCGTAAAAAATCCTCTCATTTACGATTAACACACTTCCGAGTCTTTTTTGAGAGAATAGATTTCTATGGAAAAATGGAACATCTTGGAAAAGTCTTTGCTAATTATTTTTCAGTCACCCTATGGTTCTTCAAGGATCCTTTCATGCATTATGTTCGATATCAGGGAAAATTTGTTTTGTCTTCAAAGAGTTCGTTTTTTTTGATGAATAAATGGAAATATTTTTTTATCAATTTCTGGCAATTTCATTTTTGTGTTTGGTCGCAACCACGAAGGATTCATCTAAATCAATTATATGAGTATTCATTTAACTTTTTAGCCTACTTTTTAAGTGTGCAGTTAAATCTTTCGGTGGTTCGAAGTCAAATGCTAGAAAATGCATTTCTAATAGAAAGTGTTATAAAAAAGCTTGATAC